CCCACATCATGAAAAAAGTAAAAGGTCTCGAGAATAAAATGATCCTATTTGGCCACTGGAAAGTCCATCGAAAGTCCATCGATTCCCAGTCTCCAGTGAAAATTAAAAAGATTTATCCATTTTGGATCTTCCTTCAATTGGGTTTAATGGATAGTCCAATTGGAAATGATAACAAAATACATAGATCATTAGAAGGAACTCCGGTATACATATAGTGTACCGATTATACACCTTATTTACCAAAAAGGACAATTGAAGAACCCGCAAATATCGGCAAAAAAGAAGTATTGTTAACCAAAGAAATAACTCGTGATAAAGACAAGATAAATCTTTACCAGAAAACCCCGCGCTCGGGAGAAGAATAATATATTTTCTTTTCTCGAGTACGGACTTTTGTCGTTAAAGAGGAAAAAAATGATTCAAGTGGAGTTTTTTGTCACATATCAATAAGAAAGACCCATGCTGCGAGTTGTTTCATGCCATAAATAAACACGGACACTCAAAAAATCCGTTGGGCAAGCGGATTCACATCTCTTACAGCCTACACAATCCTCAGTTCTTGGCGCGGAAGCAATTTGCTTAGCTTTACATCCGTCCCAAGGTATCATTTCTAATACATCCGTGGGACAAGCTCGTACACATTGGGTACACCCTATACATGTATCATAAATTTTGACTGAATGCGACATTGGGTCTATAAATTTAAGTTTTGAACACAAAAGATTTTCGATCTGGTAAAATTGTAATTAAAATTCTAATTATAAAATGATATTGATATAAATCATATATTTTCTATTGTAGATACCAGACAAATCAATGATTTATTAAAATTTGAATAATCAATATATTTTAAAATCTGTTTATGAGAAAGGGCCAATATCCTTTGATTTACGTTTGAATAACCATGAAATATGAGTTGTACATATGAATTCTATTCATGTTTATTTTATTATATTTTTATATTTCATCATATTCATATTTCATCTATATCATATATTCATATTCATCATATATTCATATTATATATCATATTTCATAGTATTCATACATATTATTCATATCATATCATATCATATATAATATATATCATATATAGATATAGATATAGAATATAGATCCTAATTTTAATTGATTTTAGAGAATTTAAATTCTTAATTGAAATTTACTAGAATTCTAGTAAGTCTAAGTAATCCTATTCATATAGTCATATATAAAATATGAATTCTATCAAAAAAAAAAGATATTTAAAATATATTTATATTAATATTATTTAATATTATTAAATCTAGATTATTATTAAATATAATATAGTAATTAAATAAAATATTAAAGTATAGTAATTTAATGTATAGTAATTAAATAAAATAGTAAATATAGTATATTATTAATATTATTATTATAGTATATAGTATATAGTATATAGTTATTTATAGTTTATAGTACTATATGGAAATAGTAATAGAAATAGTAGTATATAGAAATATATATTTCTATTTTAAAATAAAATATGAAAATATTATAAAAAGAGAAGAAAGATAACAAAAAATATTCTATTGTATTCCAATTATATTATTATATATAGAATTCCTATTCTAATTCTATTAGATTAGTAGATTAGATTCTATTTGGATTATATTTAGAAGATTATATTTAGAATTAGAATTTAGAATATCAAAATTTAGAATATCAAATATAATTCTAATATAATATTCTAGATGTGATAGGAATGAACAAAAACAAATAAGCTTTAGCTAATGTAATAAAGATACCAATTGCCATTACAAAGACTCTAAACAAAACTTTTTTTTTTTCAAAAAGTTCAGTAATAGATATGTATGGAATAGCAAAATTCCACCCACCTAAGTAAAAAACTGTTACAAACAATGAAGAAACTAATGGATTTAGGTAAGAAGCAAGATAAAATAACCCGTATTTAATAACCTGCTACTAATTCCTCCTCGGCTTCTCGTAAATCAAAGGGTAATCTTTTAATTCTGCTAGAGAAGACATTAGAAAAACTATAAACCCTATGGGTTGACGCCACAGATTCCCTCCCCAAAAACCATATTTTGACTGTGCCTCAATTATATCAACTGTACTTGAACTGTTAGATAATTAGAGTCGATGATAACATCACTGCTCTCATCGCTATTCCAAAATCGTACGTGAAACCTAAGCTTCATACGGCTCCTCTATGGGCACAAAAAATGTAAGGTAAGGACAAGGACTAGTTCAATATTTTCGCTATCTTTGGAGATTATGGCTATCCTTGGACCATAGGTAAATAGAATGTAAAGATACATCGGAGGTTGGAGAGTCCTCAATTAAACCAATAAAATTCTGTCTGTATAGAATAAGAAAAAGCACTTCCGAATTGATCTAATACCTTATAATGAAAATTTCTATTTGATCAGCAATAACTTAGTCCTTCAATCAAATACTCGTTATATTCATAAATATAAAGAATTGACCATTGAGTTAATGAATTATGATAAGAATTCCCATATGCATATATATTAAGAAAGGAATATTTCCTTATTATTTTATTGTTATTCTATTTGATTCTAGATATTATTATTGTCTTACATTCTATTTATTATTTATTTTGTTCCTTTTCTTCTTTCTAAAAACTCAAAAAGTGTATAAAAAAAAAAAATAACAAGGCTAATAATAATAAACTAAAATACAAAATGAAATTAACGAGTTTTTTGTTCCCGAATATCTAACTGGTCCACTAATTTCTTATAACGCCCTTTATTTTTCTTTGACAAATAAGTCAATAATCGTTGACGTTTTCCCAGAATTATTCGTAGACCCCTTTGCGATAAAAAATCTCTTTTGTGCAATTCTAAATGTGAAGTAAGTCTCCGTATTTTACTGGTGAAATGGAATACTTGAAATTCAACAGACCCACTATTTTCTTCTTTTTCTTCTTGTGGAATAACTGAGATGAATGAATTTTTGACCATAAAATAAATTTAAATTTCTATTTTTCTTTTCTGTGAATTTTACCGATCAGGAAAAATAATAAGATTTATTATGCCAGTAATTTTCATCTAGTATAAATAGAAATTGGATTTCATTTATTCATATACTAGTTTATGTTTATTTGTTTTGTATATTTTATCCAATTAAAAATTGGATTTGGATATTGGGTAAATTGGATAAAAAGGTCTGATAAATATATGCATTCACGAAATAGAACGATTTTTTTTTTACTTTAAAAGGATTCTGCTTAAATTGAATTCATTCTGAATTGTGAATACATATGTATTCTTGACATACTGAAACGACTACTGTTATTGGTATCAAACCAATAGCGATTCATACAAGCTAAATCTTCTAATCGATAATTGGGCCACAGAAACAATTTTAATTTAATTAAATTTTTTGCATCGGTGTTAATATGCTTGTCCTGATTAAAAAATTGTCCACAGTTTTTTATTTTGTTTTCATTGCAAAATCTTGGATTTATATCCAAAACATTACAATTCCTCGAATTGAAACAAATTCGAATTCTAAATTCTCTACGATGCCTAGGAGATAGAATATTTTCGGGAACAAGGAAATCATAATGATTTTTGTCTTCACTAAAAAATAAGTGGCTGTATCGTGGAATGGGTTTATCAAACCCCCCTTTCTCAATATGTCTTTTTTTTGTGTATTTTCTATTCGTTTGGTGCTTCTTCTTATCAACCAATGAAATATCCATAGTTTGATATACAATAGATTTTCCGTCCCTTCTTATAGATAGACGAATTGGTTCAATAATCAATATTCCCTTTCTTATCAATTCTGTAAGAACTAGGTCCTTTTGAATTAGCATTTCGTCTAGATTTATTTCACCTCTTTGAATCGAGGATATGGCAATTTCCTTTGGATTTATCAGTCTAAGTAGAAGACAATATACCCTGATATTGTTCATTATTCTTTGATTCAAGGGATCCGCCCATCTTAATTGAAAAAGTAAATATTTTTTCAAAAAGTAATCTAGTTCCATTTGTTTTTTGCTCTTATATTGATATTGTTTTTTTTTTCTACCCCCCCCTTTTTCGATTTCTAATCTTGCGTAATCTTCTTCAACAGCTTTTTTATTCTTTTGTTTTCGTAGATTCGATACAAGATTTCCTTGACCCTGTTCTTCCTGCTTGTAATTTACTAATTCAAGATCTTTTTTATTAGATGATCCACAAGTATTTTTCTTTGTATTTAGATTTATTTTTTCATTTTTATTAAAATTGAAAAAGAGTGATTTGATTGGAATGATCCAAGGTTGAATCTTATATATGTCAAAAAGTAGCACAAATTCTGGGAAGAACCAAGGTTCTAGATTGTATATAGTATTATGATTTGATGCGGTATCAGAGAACCCCTCTTGATTCATTCCCATGCAATCAAAAAAGTTTCTTTTTTGATTGCATGGTTTGATGTCTTGATGAATCGTAGTATAAAAAAGATCTTTTTTTTCCATTTTTTTGAAATTTTTAATTTCAATCTTAGTATTTTTCTGAATCTTCATGCCAATATGTGCATTGGTCCAGATATCAATATCAATATTCTTTCTAAAACAAAAATGAAGAATTCTACAATCAAAATATTTTCTATCCAAATTTGTATTCCTATCAATAATATATCCTTTTTCTAGATAATTATTACTAGGTATACTTACCAATACATAAAATGATTCGGGTTTCGATGTATTGAAATAATATGGAATTTCTCGGTACCCATTTATTTCAAATTCTAATGTTGATCCAGAAATATATGAATTAGGAGGACTTATGTATTTATATGATAAAAGATCATATCTGTAATTTTTTTTCCATTTTTCTTTTTGACTCATAAAAGAATCCGCTGCATAGTCATTTTTTTTCATGGAATGAATGAATTGGGATTTTTTATATAAATCCAATTGGATTGATTCCTTGTTTTGGTTTTGAATCATACAGCGTTGATTGATTCTATTTCGCCATTCTTTAGGTACTAATCGAGACCATTTTTTTTGAGATAGATCGTATTGATAATGACCTTTTAACCAGTTTTTCCATTCGTTCATTACATACGTATGAATTTTATTATGTCTTGATTTGTAATCAAATATTTGGTGTATCATACAATAGTCTTTTAATTTTTCCTTTAAAAAAGGATAGTTTCCTTGATATTGAAATACGGGTCTCAAGTGAGACTTATTAAGTAATTGGGTTTGTGATAATTTGTAAAATACATATGCTTGAGATAGGTAAGATAAGTTCCAATAAGTATTGTAATTTGGATTACTATTTTCAGTATTATAAATATTTGAAAACAACTTTTTTATAGTCAAAACCAAATTAAACTTCATTGTATTTTTATTTGTTTCATCAATTTCTTTATTTCTTTTATTGTTGTAAATGGATTTATTAAAGATCTTTTTTTTTGATTCAAATAAAAGTTGTGCATTGATCTTAGGAATGGTACATAGCAAAATATCGATGTATATTTTTTCAATGAATGATTTTAGAAAGTAGTGCGATTTACGCATTAATCGGATATTTTTCCTTTTTAAGATTTTTAAAAAATGTTTCTGTGATTCCGACCTTTTATTATCATAAATTAGAACTGTATCCTTTTTTTTCTTGTCTTTTTCGTTTCGTTCTATTTGATTCCTGATTTTGATTGTCTTATCAGAAAGATCTTTCATTCTTCTTTCTATTAATGAATAATTTAACCAATTTTTTGGTCGAATTAGAACAGATGATTCGCGAAGAATCTTTTTATTTTTTTTGAAATCTTTTTTGTTTTCCTTCATTTCATATACTTTTTCTTTCCTCAACTCAAATAATAAAATTGGATTTATTTTTTCCAGTTTTTTTATTATGAGTTTGATAACTATAAATATTTTAGTGACCCATTTTTTTTTTTCTTTTCTAACTTTTCTAAAGGATTTTATTCTTTCCTTTAAAAAGTTTATAACTTTAAAAATTTTATTTTTTACCCTTCTATTTCTTTTTTTGAGTTCTTTATAAATAGGTTCAAAAAAAGAAGGTCGTTTTCGGGGAGAGCCAAAGGGAAGTTCTGCTTCCATTCCCCAGACTGTTAAAAAACAAAAATTGTTGTTTTTATATTTTTTTTTCATTGGATCTCTTAGATCTATATGATTAGATCGTACCTTAGCTTTTCGCCAAGGTTTTACACAGAAAGGATAGAGAATCTTTATCTGAATGCCGTCTGTTAACCAATCTTGGGGAAATTCTGTTTCTGATAATTGAACACCATTATAGGTGCATTTAATATGCATTTCTCTATTCCATTCCTTCAAATCCTCGTACCACTCGGGGAATTGAAATAATAACATACGTAAAATATTTTTAGATATTATAAATGAAGGCAATATAATGTATTTTCTAAAAAAAGATTGGGTTATTAACATTAAACCTCTTATTGCTTGAGTAAATACAAAGGTATCCCAAGCTTCTGATATTTCTATCCGTTCTTTTTTATCTTTCTTATCCTTTTCTTCTTTTGTCTCTTCATTTTTAAAATGAGAATCTAAAATTTTAAATTCAGATTCTCGTTCTCTCCCCATCCAATTCCTCAAAATAAGATTCTTCATTTCATTGATATCAAAAGAATAAAAAAAAGATGTTTTGTCTATATGGTTATGGTACAAAAAAAGTGGGGAATGCACATTTACTTGAAAGAGGTCCCAAGTAACTGTTTTACGTCTTTGAGCGCGCATGGATCCTTTGATTAGATTGCGACGAAAACACGATTGTTGGGAGTAACGTATCAGAGCTACCTCTTCCTCTTCCTCTTCCATTCGATTATCATTTTTCTCATTGTTACTAGCATTCTTAGTACTAGAAATGGAATCGGTATTCTGATCATTATCGTTATAAATTACCACACGTTTAGCTCTTCTTGAATGAATCTCATGATCTTCTTCTGCCAATTCTTCTTCATTTTCTTCTTCCTCTTCTTCTACCAAATCCTCGGTTAATTTGTATGACCATCTAGACACCTTTTTACTGACTTCTTCTATTCTAATTCCGATATCTTTCTTTTTCTTTGTTTTTTGATCTTTTGTATCCGTTGTAATTACATTGAATACAAATTGCAAAGATTTCGCTTGACTTTCTGAATCAATTATTTTTTCTTCTGTCAATAAATTACATTTTTCAAAATGAAAACTGTGCCCGCACTCAGAAGATAATTCATCAATTGAGATTAAGGACTTTTCCGTTTTTTTAAAAAATGATTGACGGTAAAGTTCTAAGGAATCATTAAGAAGTAGGTCATGAATCTTATTTATCCAAAAAATTTCTACTAAATCTTCTGTATTTGTATAAGTAATTAAATGATTCATGATTGCATGTGAATAGAATTTTTTTCTTGTTCCTCGATATGGTCCGTTGAAAAAAGGATCATATGCTTTTGGCAAGCATTTTTTTTTATTCTCATCATCGCATAATATGGTTCTTTTTTCAAGCCTATCCAAACTAGGGGATCCCTCATTTTTTT